GGATGAGTCGAAGAACACCATGCATTGATGGGTGGTGAGGACCCATATTGACTATCATGAGGTCCTTTCTTGTAGCTGGTGCAGTCATAGGTTTTGTCCCGATTCATTCTTCCATGAATTGCTGAAAATCAAAAGAGAGTCATCAAAATTAAAATAATTTTTCAAATTAACGAGTTTTTATCTCTCGAATATTCAACTGACCTATTAATTCTTTATAACGTACTCTATTTTTTTTTGATAAATAAGCTAGCAGGCGTTGGCGCTTTCCCAAAATTTTCCGCAGACCTCTCTGAGATAAATAGTCTTTTTTGTGCAATTCCAAATGGGAAGTAAGCTTTCGTATCTTATTAGTAAAACAGAATACTTGGAATTCAACAGACCCCGGGTTTTCTTCTTTTTGTGAAATAACTGAAATGAATGAATTTTTTACCATAAAATAATCCCCCCCCCTTTTTTATAAATTTACAAATATTCATTTTACCGATCAGTAATAATAATGTGAGTTAGTTTAATTTGGTATACACAATCAACTCATTTTTTTTAATAAAAAGAATCAATCCAATTAAACTTGCATTCGGATAGGCATACAAAACAACAGTCTATTTTGCATTTTCAAAATAGAATTGTTTTTCAATCTTAAAATTAAGAAGATTTTGTTGATTCGTTTTTAGAAGTAATGGATACCCCATTACATTAAATTAGTATCATATATTAGACTAAAATGTAAGACAAGTTATATGTGCATTTGTTTGTTTTCATATATCAGATATGGTATAGACATAAAGTTTCATTAATTACCTTTCAATTGTGGGGTACATACGTATCCTTAACAGACTGAAACAACTTCCATTATTTGTATCAAACCAATAGCGATTCATACAAGATAAATCTTCTAATCGATAATTGGGCCAAAGAAAGAATTTTAATTTAATTAATTTTTGTCTATCAAGATCTTTATTTTCATTCAAAAATTGATTAGAACTTTTTAAATTATTCCCATTACAAAATATTCTATTTTTATCCATACCCTGACTATTCTTTGAATGGAAACAAATTAGAATTCTCAATTCTCTACGACGTCGAGACGCTAAAATATTTTCAGGGAAAAGAAAATAAGAATTCTTATTTCCAGTTAGATGGCTTTGAATGGATTTATCAAAATCCTCCTTATCGGCATATCGTTGCTCTCGGTATCTTTGATTAGTACGATTCCTACTCTTATGAACTAATGAAATATTTATGGTTTGATGCATAATAAACTCGCCCGCTTTTTTTACAGACAGACGAAAAGGTTCGATAATCAATTTCCCCCTTTTCATCAATTCTGTAAGAGTTAAATTCTTTTTAATCAGCATTATATCAAGATTCATCTCTCTCCTTTGAATAGAGGATAGGGTTATTTTTTTTGGATTTCTCAGTCTAAGCAGGAGACAATATACTTTGATATTATTGATCATTCTTTGATTCAAAGCACCATCCCATCTCAATTGAAAAAGTAAATATCTTTTCAGGAAGAAATCTAGCTCTGCTTCCGTATTGCTCTTGTATTGTTTTTTCTTTTGTAGTTTTTTCATGTCTGATTCTGAATAAGTTTCTGCAATCTCGTTTTCTTGGTTTTGTATATTTGAGCTAAGATCTCTTTGATTTTCAAATTCTTTTTCTTTTTTATTCTTCAATTCAAATTCTTTTTTTTCGTTCGACGGTATAAGTTCTTTTTGTTTTCTATTCATGTTTTGAGTTTCACTAAGATTTTCATTTAGATTAAAATTCAAAAAAAGGAATTTGCTTGGTATAAACCAGGGTTTCATTTTATATGCATTATAAAATAGGAAAAATTCTGGGAAGAACCAAAGTTCTAGATTCGATATGGGATGACTTAGTATTTCTGCATTCATTCCCATCCAATCCCATTTTTTTTTTTGCTTGGATAAATTGCTTTCTTCATTTTGATGAACCATAAAATAAAAAGGATCTTTTTTATCAATTTTATCACTTATTTGATAATTAGGAGCCTCGGTCTTAGTATTTTGATTCCTGTTGGTATTGACCTTGACCCAAGCTTCAATATCTATTTTTTTTCTAAAACAAAAATGGAGAATTTTCCAATCAAAATATTTTCGATCCGTATTTTTTTCCATATGTATAATAGCACTTTTTCCTAGAAAATTATTGATAGGGATATAGGCTAATCTAGCAAAATTTTTTCTTTTTTGTGTATTGTAATTATAAGAATTCTTTGGAGTTTGATTTACTTGCAATGGTGATCTATAAATAGATGGGTCCTGGTCCTCTTTCTTTTCATAATTAATAGATCTATAAGATAAAAGATTATATCTATAGTATTTTTGAAAATTATCTTTCTGATTTGGTAATAAATATATTTCGTAATCACTTTGTTTTTTATAATAACTTAATTGTTCTTTTTCATATGAAACCTCTTTGTTTAAATTTTTATCTTGAATTGTACGACATTTTTTGGTGCTATTTCGCCACCTTTGTGCTATTAATTTAGACCATCTAATCTGGGATAAATTATATTGATATTGATAATAACCTCTTAACCAGCCTTTCCATTGATTTTTTTTCGAGTTCAGGGGTTTCTTATCTTTGAATTTAGAATCAATTATTCCTTGTCTGCCAAAATCATTTTTTATTGAAGTTTTAAGAAAAAAAGATGTTCCGTGATATTCAAGAATAGATCCTAACTTAAACAAATTAAGAACTTGAACTTGTGATAATTTGTAAAATACATATGCTTGTGAGAAGTAAGATAATTCATCAAAATTCTGCGAATTATTATTACTAATAATATAAAAGGGCTTTTGTATAGTTGAAATAAAGTCAATTGTATTTTGATTGGTTTTATTACTTTTTTCGTTATTTTTTTTAGTATTGAAAATAGGTTTCTCAATAAAACTTTTTATTGATTCAAGAAAAAGTTTTGTATGTATTCCGGGAATATTAATGATAGATAGAAGGATATTTATGTATATCTTTTCAATGAAAAATTTTATAAAAAAAGAAAATTTACGGATTAATCGAGCACTACGTCTTTTTAATATTTGCCAAAGAGTTTTTGTTAATTGGAATCTTTTAGGATTCCAACTACTTTGACTTTTATTAGTATTAGAACTCACATTTATTCCTGGAGTCACTTTTTTTTTTTCTTTTGTAATTCTTTCTATTTTTTTTCTAATTGTACTTATTCTATTAGTTAGACCATTCATTTTTTTTTCTGTCAGTAAAAAATTTGTCCAATTTCTAGATCTAATTTGATTCATAGATTCATTAATTATTTGATTACCTATTATGGAATTGTTTACTTTTTGAGTTTCGTTTGATTTCTCTACTTCTTTCAATCTACTAAATATATTTATTTTTGAGATTTCTTTTATTACAAGTTTTAAAAATAGAATATTTTTGCTAAACCTTTCTTTTGTTTTTTTTGAGATAGTTAAAAAGAATCTTATTCTTTCTTTTAAAACTTGTAAAATGAAAAAGGATTTTTTTTTTAAATTTACAAGTATTTTTTCTAGTTTCTTTAAAACAGGTTCAAAAAAGGAAGGCCTTTTTCGGGGATAACCAAAAGGGATTTCAGTTTCCATTCCCCAAACTGTTAAAAAACAAAAAGTATCTTTTTTACCTTTCTTTTTCATTCGATCTAGATAAGAATACCTTAGTTTAGATCCGTGCCAAGGTTTTAGACAAAAAGGAAATAGGATTTTTATCTGAATGCCATCTAGTAACCAATTTTTTGGAAATTCTCGTTCTGATAATTGAACACCATTATAGGTACATTTAATATGTATTTCTCTCTTCCATTCCTTTAAATCTTCAGACCATTCAGGAAATTGCAATAGTAGCATACGGACAATATTTTTAGCTATTATTAATGAAGGTAATAGAATCAATTTTCTAACAGTTGCTTGAGTTATTAACATTAAACCCCTTATTACTTGCGCAAATGGAATCGTATCCCAAGCTTCTGCTATTTCTATTCGTGTTTTCTCCTTTCTTTTGTTTTCTTCTTTTTTGTCCTTCTCTTTTTTTTTTTCTTCTTTTCTCTCTTCTTCTGTATAATCTGAAATTTTGAGTTCTGCTCCCTCTCTCATCCTGTTTCGAAAAATGAGTTTCATTAGTCCTGAGGTATCAAAAGAAAAAAGACTCAATTTATCTATTCTATTCAAAAAGAGGAGAGAATGCACATTTGCTTGAAAGAGTTCCCAAATAACTGTTTTACGCCTTTGTGCTCGCATAGAACCTTTGATTATGTCTCTCCGAAAATCCGATTGTTGTGAATAGCGTATTAAAGCCACTTCGTCCGTTTGATCAGGGTTGTTAGTATCTTTATTAGTAGTATCGCTATTTTGCCCGTTATCACTAAAAATTACTACACGTTTGAATTTTCTTGAATAAATCTCATGATCAATGGGTACTTCTTCTTCACCCTCTCCTTCTTGTTCTTCTAATTCATTGATTAATTTATACGACCATCGAGGTACCTTTTTACTAATTTCCTTTATTCCAATAATGTTTTTATTTCTTTTTTTATTATTAGTATCAGTTATAATTGCATTGAATAAAAATTTGAAAAAGTTTGTTTCCTTTTCAAACTCCACTCTTTCTTGTTCTGAAAATAAAAAAGATCTTTTCAAATTTAAATTAGATTCTCTTTCTCTAACAAGTTGATTGATTAAAGTCAAGAAATAACTCATTTTTTTTGATAATGTTTTTTTTTTCAATCTCTCCATTTTCTGTTCAAATTTTTGGAGATGAGTATCACTAAGAAAGATAGTATGAATTTTATTTGTTTCTAGAAAACTTTCTGTTACAATTTTATTTATAATTAAAGGTGAAAGAAATTTTTTGATTCTTCCACGATGCGGACCATTTAAGAAAGGATCATATATTTGGCGCAAATATTCTTTTTTATTTTCCTCATTACATAATCTAATTTTTTTTTCTAGTATATCGACAAAAAAAGATTCTTTGTCTATAGT